TTATTTGGGAATTGTTTCAAGCAAATGTGCATTCCCCTCTTTTTTTGGACAGAATCAAAAAATCCCCTTTTTTATCTTTTGATATCTCCGGGTTGATTAAACTAATTTTGAGAAATTGGGTGGGTAAGGGGGAAGCATTCAAAATTGTAGAGTATACAGAAGAACAAACAAAAAGAGAAGAAAACAAAGAGAAGAACAAAAGAAAGGAGAAAGCGCGAATAGACATAGCAGAGGCCTGGGATACCATTCCATTTGCGCAAGTAATAAGAGGTTCCATGTTACTAACTCAATCTATTTTTAGAAAATATATTCTATTACCTTCATTGATAATTGCAAAAAATATTGGACGTATATGCCTATTGCAACTTCCTGAATGGTCTGAGGATTTACAGGAATGGAATACAGAGATGCATGTTAAATGTACCTATAATGGTGTTCCGTTATCAGAAACAGAATTTCCGAAAAATTGGTTGACAGACGGTATTCAGATAAAAATATTATTTCCTTTCTGTCTGAAACCTTGGCACAAATCGAAACTAAGATCCTCTCAGAAAAATCTAATGAAAAAGAAAAAAGAAAAAGATGATTTTTGTTTTTTAACAGTTTGGGGAATGGAAGCGGAACTTCCTTTTGGTTCGCCCCGAAAACGACCTTCCTTTTTTAAACCCATTTTTAAGGAACTTGAAAGAAAAATTGGAAAATTGAAAAAGCAGTATTTTCGAGTTCTAATAGTTTTTAAAGCAAAAACAAAATTACTTCGAAAAGTATCAAAAGAAACAAAAAAACGGCTTATCAAAAGTGTTATTTTTATAAAAAAAATAATAAAAGAACTTTCAAAAGTAAATCCAATTCTATTATTTCGATTAAGAGAAGTAGAAGTATATGAATCGAGTGAAATTAAAGAAAAAAAAGATTCTATAATCAGCAATCAGATAATTCACGAATCATTTAGTCAAATTGCATCTCCGAGTTCAACAAATTCTTCATTGACAGAAAAAAAAATGAAGGATCTGACCGATAGAACAAGTACAATTCGAAATCAAATAGAAAGAATCACAAAAGAGAAAAAAAAAGTAACTCCAAAAATAAATAATATTAGTCCTAGCAAAACAAGTTATAATCCTAAAAGATTCCAAAAATGGCAAATATTAAAAAAAAGAAATGCTCGATTCATTTCTAAATTACCCCTTTTTTTGAAATTTTTCATTGAAAGAATATACACAGAACTATTTTTATCTATCATTAATATTCCCAAAATGAATACAGAACTTTTTCTTGAATCAACAAAAAAAATTATTGATAAATCCATTTACACTAACGAAAGAAAACAAGAAATAATTAATAAAAAAAATAAAAATCCAATTGCCTTTATTTCGACTATCAAAAAGTCACTTGATAATATTAGTAATAGTAAAACAAATTCACCTATTTTTTATGACTTATCATACATGTCACAAGCATATGTATTTTACAAATTATCACAAATCCAAGTCAGTAACTCGTATAAATTTAGCTCTGTTTTTCAATCTCAAGGAATCCCTTTTTTTCTTAAGCCTGAAATAAAGGATTCTTTTGAAACACAAGGAATGGTTCATTCTAAATTAGGAGATAAGAAACTTCCGAGTTATGAAATGAATCAATGGAAAAACTGGTTAAGAGGACATTATCAATATGATTTATCTCAGATCAGATGGTCTAGATTAATACCAGAAAAGTGGCGAAATACAGTTCATCAGCGTCGTATAGCTAAAAAATCAAATTTTAGCAAAAGGCATTCATATGAAAAAGACCAATTAATTGGTTCCAAAAAACAAAACCAATTTGAAGTATATTCATTATCTAATCAAAAAGATAATTTTCAAAAATACTATAGATATGATCTTTTATCATATAAATTTCTTAATTATGAAAATAAAACGGAATGCTTTTCTCCGTTTCAAGGACATAAGAACCAAGAGCTTTCTTATACCACGTATAAAGAAAGCCTTTTTGATATGCTGAGAAACATCCCTATCAATAATTTTCTAGGAAAGGTCGATATTCTCTATATGGAAAAAAAGGCCGATAGAAAATATTTTGATTGGAAAATTATCAATTTTTATCTTAGACAAAAAGTCGATATTGAGGCCTGGATCACGATCGATACCAATAGGAATCAAAATACTCAAATTCGTACTAATAATTATCAAATAATTCATAAAAAAGATCTTTATTATCTTATGATTCCAGAAATCAATCCACCAAACTCTCACAAAGTTTTTTTTGATTGGATGGGAATGAATGAAAAAATACTAAAGCGTCACATATCGAATCTGGAACTTTGGTTCTTCCCAGAACTTGTGTTACTTTATAATGCCTATAAAACGAAACCTTGGTTTATACTAAGAAAATTACTTCTTTTAAATTTGAATAGAAATGAAAATAGTAGTGAAAATCAAAAGATCAATGAAAAGAAAAAAGGAAGTTTTTTGATACCATCGAATAAAAAGCATCGAAATCAAGAAGAAAAAGAACCCACAAGTCGAGGAGATCTTGGATCCATTCTCTCACAACAAAAAGATCTTGAAGAAAATTCTGCAAGATCAGACATGAAAAAAGCGAAAAAGAAAAAACAATACAAAAGCAACACGGAAGCAGAACTAGATTCCTTCCTGAAACGTTTTTTTGTTTTTCAATTAAGATGGGACGATACTTTGAATCAAAGAATGATGAATAATATCAAGGTATGTTGTCTCCTGCTTAGACTGATAGATCCAAAAAAAATTACTATCTCCTCGATTCAAACGAGAGAAATTTGTTTGGATATAATGCTGATTCAGAAGAATTTAACTCTTACAGAATTGATGAAAAAGGGAGTATTGATTATAGAACCCATTCGTCTGTCTGGAAAAAACGATGGCCAATTTATTATGTATCAAACCATAGGTATTTCGTTGGTTCATAAGAGTAAACACCAAACTAATAAAAAATACCAAGAACAAAGATATGTTTCTAAGAATAATTTGGATGAAACTATTTCAGCACATCAAAGAATAACTGGAAATAGAGACAAAAATCATTTTGATTTGCTTGTTCCTGAAAATATTTTATCGTTTAGACGTCGTAGAAAATTGAGAATTCTAAATTGTTTCAATTCAAAGAATAGAAATGGTGGAGATAGAAATCCAGTATTTTGGAATGGAAAGAACGTAAAAAACAGCAGCCAAGTTTCGCATGACAGTAAGCATCTTGATAGAGAGAAAAATAAATTAATGAAATTAAAGCTCTTTCTTTGGCCTAATTATCGATTAGAGGATTTAGCTTGTATGAATCGTTATTGGTTTGATACCAATAATGGCAGTCGTTTCAGTATGTTAAGGATACATCTGTATCCACGATTGAAAATTCGTGGATAATACACTTTTTCTATATATCCTATACCCTATATATATATAATATAGGGTATATGAAAGCAAACAAATACACAGATCACATGCCTTGTCTCACATTTCATTCTAATATCCAATATGAAATAAATAATGGCTCAATTAGATCTCGAAATGAATCAACAAAAACTTCTTCGTTTTAAATCTAAATTCTTCGATGCGAAAATGTACCAATCCTTTTCTATCCCTATCTAAATCCAATTTCAAATTGAATTGAGTGATTTGAATTCAGAAAATTAGGAGTTCATAAATAAATTCGGATTAGATTATTGTATATATCACATTCAAATTAATGGCATTATTATTACTGATCGGTAAAATCCATATCTGTAAAAAGGGAAAGGGGATTTTTTTTATGGTAAAAAATTCATTCATTTCGGTTATTTCTCAAAAAGAAAACGAAGAAAACAGGGGGTCTGTTGAATTTCAAGTATTCAGTTTCACGACTAAGATAAGGAGACTTACTTCACATTTGGAATTGCACAAAAAAGACTCTTCATCTCAGAGAGGTTTGCGGAAAATTTTGGGAAAACGTCAACGACTGCTGGCCTATTTGTCAAAAAAAAATAGAGAACGCTATAAAGAATTAATTGGCGAGTTGAATATTCGAGAGATAAAAACTCGTTAATTTGAAGCGTGATACCATTTGAGCTTAGTCGTTTCAATTTTGATGAACTTCTTTTTACTTTCAGCAATGCATGGGAAGAATGACTCGGGAAAAAACTTATGATTGCACCAACTACAAGAAAAGACCTCATGATAGTCAATATGGGCCCTCACCACCCATCAATGCATGGTGTTCTTCGACTGATCGTTACTCTCGATGGTGAAGATGTTATTGAATGTGAACCAATATTGGGTTATTTACATAGAGGGATGGAGAAAATTGCGGAAAATCGAACAATTATACAATATTTGCCTTATGTAACACGTTGGGATTATTTAGCTACTATGTTCACAGAAGCAATAACCGTAAATGGACCCGAACAGCTAGGCAATATTCAAGTACCTAAAAGGGCTAGCTATATCAGAGCTATTATGTTGGAGTTGAGTCGTATCGCTTCCCATTTATTATGGCTTGGCCCTTTTATGGCAGATATTGGGGCACAGACCCCTTTCTTCTATATTTTGCGAGAACGAGAATTGATATATGACCTATTCGAAGCTGCTACCGGTATGCGCATGATGCATAATTATTTTCGTATCGGAGGAGTAGCTGCTGATCTACCTCATGGCTGGATAGATAAATGTTTGGATTTTTGCGATTATTTTTTAACCGGGGTTGCTGAATATGAAAAGCTTATTACACGGAATCCTATTTTTTTAGAACGAGTTGAAGGCGTAGGCATTATTGGCGCAGAAGAAGCACTAAATTGGGGTTTATCAGGACCAATGCTACGGGCTTCCGGAATACAATGGGATCTTCGTAAAGTTGATCGTTATGAGTGTTACGACGAATTTGATTGGGAGATTCAATGGCAAAAGGAAGGGGATTCATTAGCTCGGTATTTAGTACGAATCAGTGAAATGACAGAATCCATAAAAATTATCCAACAGGCTCTGGAAGGAATTCCA